GAAAATCTAAATTACGTTGAAGGTTTAAAATCCATTTCAATTTCAAATTGACTAAAAAGTCAATTTGAAATGCTTTTTCTATTTTTTTTCTAGAATGTCTAATATCTTTTTTACATCTTCTATGTGAAAATGTTCAATTTTGATAAGGTCTTCTTGACTGTTATTCAAAAGGTCCAATAATGTATGTATATTGGACTTTTTGAGACAATTATAGATTCTGGGAGGCAATTCTAATTGGTCAATAAAAATATATTGAAATGCTAGTTCTTTTTTTTTTTTTCTTAGGTTAACTAATCTATTATGAAAAGGAAAAAGGGGTAAAGTAACTTGATGTTGATTGTTCTCTAAATAGAACGTTTCTTCTTCTACATGTAGAAAAGGAATAAATAAATTAATCAAATTCCGGGAGGCTTCATGAAGTACTTCTTTAGGAGTTAAACTTCCATTTGTCCATATTTCTAGAAAAAGAATCTCTTGTTTTTCATCCCCATTCCCATAAGAATGAATACTATGATTCGCGTTTTGAACAGGCATGAATACAGCATCTATAGGATAACTTCTGTCTTCAAAGTTATTTGACATTTTTAGACTATATCCGCGATTCCTCTCGATTTTTAATCCAATACACAAATCTATTGGTTCCGTTAAGGTAGCTATATGCTGTGTATTATCAATGATTTCCACAGAGGGCGGTAAAATGATGTCTCGAGCAGTTATATATCCGGGACCTTGGACACAAATAAGCGCGTTGCGCGTTCCATATAGATGACTTCTTAATACAATCTCGTTCAAATTCATTAACATTTCATGTACTGATTCTTGAATACCTACTATGTTAGAATAGTCATGTGGTATGTTCTCAGATTTTGCACGTGTAATACATGTTCCTTCTATTTCGCCAAGTAAAGCTCTTCGCATCGCAATGCCTATTGTGTCGGCTTGACCTTTCATAAGTGGAGACAGAATAAAGCGTCCATAATAAAGACGCTTACTGTCTCTTCTTGATTCAACACACTTCCACTGTAGTGTCCGAGTAGATACTTTTACTTTCTCTCGAACCATAGTAATTTTATTTGATCAGATCATTGAATCGTTTATTTCTCTTGACACCCTTTCAGCCTTTATTTAGTTCTATACACGTCTTTTTTTAGGGGGTCTACAACCATTATGTGGCATAGGGGTTACATCTCGTACGAAACTTAAAAGTATACCGCTTCTACGAATAGCTCGTAATGCTGCATCTCTTCCCAGTCCAGGGCCTTTTATCCTTACTTCAGCTCGTTGCATACCTTGATCCACTACTGCTCGAATAGCATTTCCTGCTGCGGTTTGGGCAGCAAAAGGTGTTCCTCTTCTTGTACCCCTGAATCCACAAGTACCCGCGGAGGACCAAGAAATCACCCGACCCCGTACATCTGTAACGGTCACAATGGTATTGTTGAAACTTGCTTGAACATGAATAACTCCCTTTGGTATTCTACGTACATTTTTACGTGAACCACTACGTGTATTTTTACGTGAACCAATTCTTAATATAGGTTTTGCCATATTTTTTCATTTCACAAGAAATATATGGATATATCCATTTCATGTCAAAACGGACCTTTTTTTGCCAGCTCCTTAGAAGTTCCTTTTGCTGTACTTTATTTCCTTTAGTAAGATTATCCTTGTCTTTGTTTATGCCTCGGGTTGGAACAAATTACTATAATTCGTCCCCTCCTACGGATTAGTCGACACTTTTCACAAATTTTACGAACGGAAGCCCTTATTTTCATAGTTGTTTTTCCTTAATTCTGTGAATATATTTATTGTTGGACGAAAAAAAGGTTTCTTGATATTTTTGAATCTTGAATTGTATCTTCGTGAAAGGAATGTTAAAATTAAAATTGAAAAAACCATTTACTCATTTGAATCCTTGTTATGGAGTCTCAAAATGGCTGTCCCCTGATTAACTTATACCTAAGAACTTACTAAAATTGTTACTTTTTTCTCCTATAGGTATACCTATACAAAAATATGTCGAATCCTTTCAGAAGCATCACCTAAAATCAAAAAAATCTTTAGTATCTAAAAAAATCGAACCATGCCGTTCGGAAGTGATTAAGAAATAAAACTTTCATTAATTCATTTTTTTCTTTAATTTCATTCGAGGTAAAACATCCGAAACTTTTTTAGCAGGGGTGGTATTACACAACCCCCCTTTTTCACAAATCGTAAGTTCCGGATATCCAATTTTTATATTAGAAGGATTACCATATATAACACAAAATTTCTCCACCGATTCTTTTGAGTCGAGCTTCTCGGTCTGTCATTATACCTTGAGAAGTCGAAAGGATTACAATTCCTATTCCGCCTAAAATTCGTGGAATTCGTTGAGAGTTAGAATAGATTCGTAGACCCGGTCGACTTATTCTCTTTAAATTTAAAATCGTTTTATAGGATTCTTTCTTATTTCGTCTATGTCTTAGGGTTAAAATCAAAAAATATTGGTTGTTTTCGCGATGTTTCCTTACGTTTTCGATAAAACCCTCTCGTAAAAGTATTTTAACAATGCTTTCGGTGATGTTAGTCGATCCTATACGAACCGTTCCTTTTCTATTCATGTCAGCATTTCGTATAGAGGTTATTATATCAGCAATAGTGTCTTTCCCCATGATAAGTTAAAATTCCTTATTGTTCTATAAATTTTGATATAATCAACATGTTCTTTTTCTTTTATTTATATATAGATATAGACGAATTATATATTAATATATGAATTTAATTAGTAATATTTGATTATTAAGGGTATATGCGTGATACATAATCTATTTATTAATTTTATTTCAATACCTTTTTTTATCCTATACTAAACTATCGATACTTAGGTCTTATAATACCTCAGGAGCTAATGAAACTATTTTAGTAAAGTTTAATTGTCTCAATTCCCGTGGGATCGCCCCAAAAACTCGAGTTCCTTTTGGATTTCCTTCTTGATCAATGACAACTGCGGCATTGTCATCATATCGTATTATCGTCCCGTTGTTACGTTTGAGTTCTTTACAAGTACGTACAATTACAGCTCTGATCACTTCTGATCTTTCTAGAGGAGTATTTGGTATTGCTTCCTTGATTACAGCAACAATAACGTCACCAATATGAGCATATCGGCGATTACTAGCTCCTATTATTCGAATACACATCAATTCTCGAGCCCCGCTGTTGTCTGCTACATTCAAATAGGTTTGTGGTTGAATCATATCATTTTGTTTTGTATCTCTTCTTTTAATGCAAAGGACGAAGTCAAAAAATATTGTTTGTCAAAAAAAGAAAACTGATAATCTTTTTATCCTTAAATGTTATTTAGCTTTTTCATTCTATATTCCTATTCAGAAATAATGAATTGGGTTTTTATAGGCATTTTTGATGCCGCTATTGAAATAGCTTTTCTGGCTATGTTTTCGGGTACACCACCCATTTCATAAAGGATTTTACCTGGTTTAACCACAGCTACCCAATACTCCGGGGATCCTTTCCCAGAACCCATACGCGTTTCCGCAGGTCTTACTGTAACTGGTTTGTCTGGAAATATACGTACCCAAATTTTTCCACCACGTCGTACATTTCGTGTCATTGCTCGGCGTCCTGCTTCTATTTGTCTAGATGTGATCCAAGCGGGTTCAAGTGTTTGAAGAGCATATCTGCCAAAACAAATACGATTCCCACGAGAAGATATTCCTTCTAGTCTTCCTCGATGTTGTTTACGAAATTTGGTTCTTTTTGGGTTATAGTTGATGGTTTTTTCTAAATTCTAAATTAGAAATTCCATCTCTACTACAGAACTGAACGTGAGAGTTTCTTCTCATCCAGCTCCTCGCGAATAAAAGGACTAAAAAAGCTTGTATTTAAGATATAGATGTAGTTAATGATTAATTCTATTAATCATGGTATTTTTTGAAATTTCATCCGATCTCTTCTAAATTTTTGTATGTCTTTTTCGAAATGGAATCCAAGATTAATTCTATTTATTTAAAAATAACGGAATATCATCATCTCGAATGTCGTTTTTGTTAGAGTTAGAGTTAGAATATTCTAACAAATCCTTATTTTCTTTTATCTTTTGAATTTTTTTTTTTATTACTTTTTTTTTCAAATAAAAAAAATTTCGCTGACGAATATTTACTCTTTCAATCTCTATTTAAGTTTGATGTTTATCCCACGAGGTCTCAGAATAAAAATAAGAATAGATAATAAAGTTTCTGGTTTATTCCGCCATCCTGTCCAATGAATTACTAAGATTTATTTTTCAAGAGAATCTTCTATATTCATGGGTTCCGTCGTTCCCATCGCTTCTTGATTAATCATTAGGCCCGAATTCTACAATGGAGCTCTTACATGAAATTTTTAATTTCATTTTTTAATTTGTTTTTGAGTCAATTTTCTCAGTTTTTATTGGCTCAAGGCTCTTAATTTTTGGTTTTCGGAACAGATTTATCTAATTATTATGAATGAATCTGTATTGATGCTTTATTACATTGCTTTTCTTACAGTGACCTCATAGACTTTCCAAATTGGAATCATATATCATTAATATTCAATTTTTTCTCTCTTTCTTTCTTTCATCCTTCCATTTATCCGTATACTTTTGATTACCTTTCATAAGTTACTAATCATATTTCTTTATTCTTTTTTTGTAAAAAAAATTCAGTTGCTACAATGATATGATCAGTCTATCATATCTTGACTGATTTTTTTGGATCCAGATAATGCGAAGCAATGAGTTGCTTAGGTTATTTATTAATGCTATAGTTATTAGTTGCTGTTATAGGTAAGTTCTTTTTTCTTTTTTGTTTATCTTAATCTAATCGAATCCTAAACCAACGAGTCACACACTAAGCATAGCAATTATATCAAAGGAGTTTTGATGGAAATTTTTATTCAACCTTATAGAATTGCTGATTTTATTCTTAAACACAAAAAAGAAGACTGCAATTTTTTTTTATTTATGTTTTCTGTATAGT